ATTACACTTATTTCATTCATTTTATTATATTTCGATTCGATCTAGTATAATTCTATAGTCGAGATAGTATATAGAGTATAAATTTCTATTATATATTATATATATTATATTGTATATTGCTCTTATACAAAAATACAAAAAAAAAACTCTCTTACTTTTCCCTCGCCTCGGGATTCTCTCTAAAGAAAAGTAATTCAAAAAAGAATTAGAAATTCTAACGAACTAAAACGAAAAATGAGAATTCTTTTTTGAAATTTGACATCTATTTGCATTCTATTTTTTATTTGTTTATGACTAGAATCATCAAAACAAAAAAAGATGTCTTCTTTTTTTTTCTTAGTGATTTAGAATAGAGTAAGAAATCATATGTATGAGAATTGATAGTATTTCTCGGGGTTTAGAATATATATTGGCGTTATTCTATTCTTTTTAATAGAATAGGAAATTTTATTGATTGAATAGCGAAATAGAAGACTCCTTATTTTTTTGCTTTGTTCGAAAAGGTATACCAAAAGCTTATTTGACAATGTTTACAATGAAACTTACCAAAAATCTTTGTTTTTAAAACTATGAATTGTATCCAAATACAGTTGTTCGTCCCTAGATCCCTGTGACTTACTATTGATTTGATTGGGATTGGTTTACGTTGGACTTTTTAACTGAACTCATGTCATCATTTTTACTCTAAAAATTCATTCTAATTGGGTTAGGTAGACCAAAGAAATATCACTAATTCTTTGATTTTTGATTGCCGACAGAAAAAGAGTCAAATTTATATGTAATTAATCTACCAAAATGAATGAATAAAATTTGGAATTCGTTTGCTTTGTTTTGTTTTTCCGAGATTGGAAAATGGCTGCTTGGATCCATTGAAATGTGTTTTTATTTTCCGTTTTATGCTCTGCTCTAAATGATACCGTGATATGGAAAGAAATGATTTGCTTTCAATAAACCCAGCAACTGTCCATTTACAAACAATACAAGAATGAGTAAATGAAAACTATACAATTTATATATTTGAATCATTTTATTTCATTTTAGGGCTATACGGATTCGAACCGTAGACTTTCTCGGTAAAACAGATCAAAATGATTATTATCAAAATGATTCGAACTGTTTCAAAGACCCAACATGCAGTTTTTTGCATTGGGCTCTTTCATTAACGGATATAAATATCCGTTAGTCCACCATATTTTTTCTTCACAGAAAGATAGGGAGATGGTTCCATGTGTTCTGAATCATTACTGATTCAGGAGCACTACCAAAGTGTTTCAAAGAAGGATTAGCTTGACGTAGGTCTGCCTCTGGCTTCGATCAACCTAAGTTAAATAGAGTCTCTATCGCTCTGCTTACAGCATCCACTATGAAACTTAATACACCTTAAAGTTCATAGGACGAAAAGAGATTTTTTTGAGGTCCTTATGCTCATTATGCCTAGCATTGAATAGATTGGATATTCACCTTATCAATATCTTAAATCAAAGGTTCGGTCTTTTTTTTGGCTAAACGAAAAAGACACCCCAATTGGACCGAACCGTTTGTCAGGCTATTGTTCCCGCAAAGTAATGGAGTAAGACATCGATTTATCAATAAGATCAATTCTTTTGATTGCATGATGGACTACTCTGAAAAACATTGGCGCACGTGTAAACGAGGTGCTCTACCAACTGAGCTATAGCCCTTGTGCTTGTGATACATATATTATCATGTAATGTAAATAATTTCTTGTCAAGGATGAATATTCCAGGATCTAACATTATAGCTCGACGGTCTGTTTGATTGGGTATTGCTTCTAAATAATATTCCATTTATAATCCATCGACAGGATGGGTCCCATTTGTTTCTCTTTGTGATGATAAATTACCTACTTAACTCAGTGGTTAGAGTATTGCTTTCATACGGCGAGAGTCATTGGTTCAAGTCCAATAGTAGGTAAAACCTATTAGATACCTTAGTTTAGATACCAGAGTCAATAGTATCTAATAAGTTTTTATCCTGATTGTTTTTTATTTTGTATCTTTTCCGACCTATTCTCTTCTGTATTTTCTCTATTTCATTTTTTTTATTTGCTATTTTCACAACCTAATTCGATTGCACTTGATTGTATTCAATAGGCAGAATCAAAGAGGGTTGTATAACTATAACATAAATTTTTTGATTCGTTGGACACACGAACTGGTTATGAAATCGTATTGATAGCCTCGACTCGTGTCCTAGCTCGTTTGATAGCTAGATTTGCTTCAATCATTTGTCTCTTTCCTTCAGCTTTCTTCAAATTAGCTTCTGCTGTTTCAAGAGTTTGCTGAGCTTCTTGGGGATCAATGTCACTACCCTTCTCGGCATCATTTACTAAAATAGTGATCTCATTATTGCCTATTCTAGCAAAACCGCCCATAAGAGCCATCGTTAACCATTGATCATTAAGGCGAATTCTTAAAATACCTATATCTACAGCTGTGGCAATCGGGGCATGATTGGGTAATACGCCAATTTGTCCACT